TGGGCGGTTTTGCTAGAGTAGGGAGTAATGAGATCACTGTTTTAGTAAATGATGCGGAGAGAGGTAGTGACATTGATCCACAAGAAGCTCAGCAAACTCTTGAAATAGCGGAAGCTAATTTGAGAAAAGCTGAAGGAAAGAGACAAACAATTGAGGCAAATCTAGCTCTCCGTCGAGCTAGGACGCGAGTAGAGGCTATCAATGCGAATGCGGTGATTTCATAACTAGTTAGTGCGTTCGAATAATGTCTGTTTCGAACCCCATTTTGTTGTTGTTGGATTGTATTCTGCTTGATTGTGTTTACTCGACAAAATTCCATTTTGATACAACAAAAAATTCAAAAATGAATAGAGAAAAAAGAAAAAAAATCAATTTTAATTAAATTAAAACTTAAATTAAAACGAAATAGGGTGGGCCGAAAAACTTATTAGATACCGCAGTCAAGGGTATCTAATAAGTTCTACCTACTATTGGATTTGAACCAATGACTCCCGCCGTATGAAAGCAATACTCTACCACTGAGTTAAGTAGGCCATTTATCATCTCGAAGAGAACCAAATGAAACCTGCCCCATCAATGGATTATAAATATCATATTACTTATAAGCAATACTAATCTAAGCAATACCATACCACTTAAACGGATCAAAGGTTTATGATGTTGGATCGTGAAATATTTATCTTGACAAGAAATGATATACACGATAAAATATGTATCACAAGCACTAAGGGCTATAGCTCAGTTGGTAGAGCAACTCGTTTACACGCGCGCCAATGTTTTTCAGGGGAGTCCGTCATACTATACAATACAATGAAAAATCGATCTTATTAGGAAAGTCTTACCCCATAACTTTGAGGGAACAATAGCCTGACAAATGATTAGGTCCGATCTTGGTACCCATTATCCATTATTAGGTACCAAACCGACCCCATCCTCGATTTGATATATTGATAAGGTGAATACACAATCTATTCAATGCTAGGCTTAATGAGTATAAGGACCTCAAAAAAATCTCTTTTCGTCCTATGAACTTTAAGGTGTATGGAGTTTCATATTTGATTTTTTTGAAGTAAAACGAGAGAGACTTCATTTAACTTAGGTTGATCTAAGTCAGAGGCAGACCTACGTCAAGATAACCCTACCTTTGAAAAACTTTGGTAGTGTTCCTGGATCGGACTCCAAAATAATGAATCCGAACACATGGAGCCATATACTCATCTTATTTTTCTTAACAGAAAAATATGGCAGACTGACTGATGATTCTATCAGTTAATGAAAGAGCCCAATGCAAAAAAGTGCATGTTGGGTCTTTGAAACAGTTCAGATCATATTGATAATAATCCGTTTGATCTGTTTTACCGAGAAGGTCTACGGTTCGAGTCCGTATAGCCCTAAACTAAAGCCCATGAAAATTCAAAAAATTATATAATTTTTTGAATTTTCATTATTGTTTGTTACTTGTAATTAACCGGCGGGTTCATCAAAATAAAATCTTTCTTATAAGCTCACTCTCAGGAATGATTTAAAACAGAACAGAAAACGGAAAGTAAAAATGCATTTCAATAGATCCAATCTTTATTATACAATGGTGAATAAAGAACAAGGTAACCCTTCGCTATCCATCTTCCTTCGGGGATGGATGAATTCTATATGAATTTTCCTATCACAATTAAGGAATTTGTGATAAACTTTTTATTTAGTTTAGTATATCTAATACTAGTGCATTTTTTCAGTAAAATTTATGAAATGAGCCTGGTTAAAAACCCCAAAGAGTAATTTGCGCGGATTCAGAAACGGCCGCGGTATTTGTGTACAAGCTCAAGTTTGTTGCAAAACGAATATTTCATTGTCAACAATGCCAAGTGGGCTTTTTCTGTGTTTAATCAATTTAATCAATAGAAACCCCACCTGAATTCTAATCTGAATTAGAATAAAGGGAATATGTCAACACCAAGATATTTTAAATCCTAAGATGAAAATTTCTATACATTTTATTACTTATATTACTTATATTTGACTACTTGTTCTGTTCTAAATCATGAAAAAAAAACAAAAAATTCGGATTATTTGATTTGAATATAATCCAAATCGAAATTGATAAAGTATAATAATATGATATGGAAATAATAAAAAAATAATAGTGAAAAATTCTAAACAAAAATATTTGTATATTGAATTGAAAATCAGAGAATTCTTATATTTGTATAAGAGTAATAAAATTAGATTTTACTATTACTAACTAAAAAAAAAGGAAATAGGTGTATATAATGAAAATGGGATTACAGTCGATGAATCTTGAAATGACATATTTCCCAGAGTAAATAAAAGAAACTAGATGGTTCGATCAAAATAAAAAAAATTCTTGTTTTGAATAAATAGTTATGGATAACTTGACAATTCAAATCATTTCAATTCGAATCGACGACCCGTCGGGTATATTTTCCACGTTTATAGGAGTGTGTCTATGTTTCTGCTCTATGAATATGATATTTTTTGGGCA